ACTTCTGTATCTCCCTCTATCTTGTTTTTTAGTATTATCTAAAATAACCGATCAATTAGGAATTTTCCATAACTTAGGTAAGTGCTTTACCAACATATGTAGTGTAGTAAAAAAAAAAAAAATGGATTTTAACCCCTTCATGCTTACTATAACTAGTTATTTTGGTTTTCTACTGGCTGCTTTAACTATAACCCCAGCTCTATTTATTGGCTTGAACAAGATACGTCTTATTTGAAATGAATTGAATGAATAAGTCAGAAAACAAGAATCTTTCTTTTGGATTCCTGATATTATAGGACCTTTTTCCACGCGAATTACCAATTCTTTTTTTTGTCATTGAGATTCGTGGATAATTTAGACTATTATTTAGAGATAGATCGTACCTCTTTTTTTATACTCTCGAACAAATCGAAATGATTGAAGTTTTTCTATTTGGAATCGTCTTAGGCCTAATCCCTATTACTTTAGCGGGATTATTCGTGACTGCGTATTTACAATACAGGCGTGGGGATCAGTTGGATCTTTAATTGAGTACTATTTATTTTTTGATTGACCTCCTCCAGACTAGAGAGGAGGTCCAATTCGAGTTGTAATTCGACTTTTTTTAATTATTTTACTCTGTTTCTACATAAGATAGATAGAATCACGCTCTGTAGGATTTGAACCTACGACATCGGGTTTTGGAGACCCGCGTTCTACCAAACTGAACTAAGAGCGCTTTCAAAAAGAAAATCCTTTTCTACTCCTAACGTGTCTCACGTACGTATAGTATCCACAAATTCAAGTTATATACACTTTAATTGATCTCCGCGCTACCGTCTATAAAGAAGAGAAAAGTAATAGGTAGGGATGACAGGATTTGAACCTGTGACATTTTGTACCCAAAACAAACGCGCTACCAAGCTGCGCTACATCCCTCTTCCAAATTAAATTGTTGTACAATGGCATTATACACAATTCCTTTCTTGTTTTCCACATCGTAATTTTCTTCTATTTCTCTATCTATATACAACTTTCTTGTCATTTCTTGTTTTTGGTCTCATATAATCAAGGAAGGGCATATATCGAAAATCCAGTTGAATTTCACCTATAAAAGAAAGATTATTATTCCTTAGTAATGTATAGGAAGAAGGGGTCATCTTTTTCTTTTTTAGGGATAGGAAAATTTCGTCTATATGGTTCATTCTATATATATAGAATATTGATTTTGTTTTTTTAGTTAGGAATTTCGCCTAAATAAAGAAATACAAACGATCTTGGGCAAGAGTATCTGATCATATATGTATTCTAATAAGGAAGGAGGATTTGCAATGCGGGATATAAAAACATATCTCTCTGTAGCACCCGTGCTAAGTACTCTATGGTTTGGGGCTTTAGCAGGTTTATTGATAGAAATTAATCGTTTATTCCCAGATGCTTTGTCATTCCCTTTTTTTTAATTCTATTTATTCCTATACGAGAGGTAGAATTCTTCATGACATGACGAAAATTCTCTTTCATTTTTTAGTATACGAATCAAAAAGAAAAAAAAGATGGATTGGGTTGAACCTCAGAGTTAGCAAAAGTTTGGTAAATATCATTTTGGAAGATAAATTTAATTAAAAGTGGTATCCAAGCTAAGTTAGGACTCACAAATTCAAGCATAGAAAGAGCCGTGCTTGTTACTTAAATGAACGGATTGTATTCTTTAATTATTTCTCCATTTTTTATTCATTCTATTGGATTTTATTCTTCTTTTTCGGATCCAATAAAGAACAGGTATGAGAATTAAGTTAAAGTCGATCAAAAAAGGAAAGGAGGGTCATGGCCAAGGGCAAAGATGTTAGAATAAGAGTGATTTTGGAGTGTATCAGTTGTGTTCGAAAGGGTACCAATAAGGAATCGACGGGGATTTCTAGATATAGTACTCAAAAGAATCGCCACAATACACCCCGACAATTAGAATTAAGAAAATTTTGTCGTTATTGTCGCAAGCATACGACTCATAATGAAATAAAGAAATAGGAGCATCGTGGTTTTTATTTTTCTAAAGAATAAAAAGAATAAGAATTTATTAATTTATTATTTAATATATAGAACAGAGTATAGAATACAAAATAAAAATTCACTTTAGGTAGATATTATTTCATATGTATAGAGGTTTATATATATCATAGTATATGAATCAAATAATATATGGACGAAAGAAAGACTACTTCTTCTGGATCCAAAATTAATAAAATAAATAAATCCATTTTTTTTTTTTCAAATTTTAAAATAAGGAATAAATAATGTATATATCTAAACAACCTTTTCGTAAATCTAAGCAACCCTTTCGTAAATCCAAACAAACTTTTCATAAATCCAAGCAACCTTTTCGTAAATTTAAACAACCTTTTCGTAAATCTAAACAAACTTTTCGCAGGCGTTCCCGAATCGGTCCGGGGGACCGAATTGATTATAGAAACATGAGCTTAATTAATCGATTTATTAGTGAACAAGGAAAAATATTATCCAGACGAATAAATCGATTAACCTTGAAACAACAACGATTAATTACTCTTGCTATAAAACAGGCTCGTATTTTATCTTTCTTACCATTTCGTAATTATGAAAATGAGACGCAATTTCAAGCCCAGTCAATTTCAATAATTACAGGTCCTAGACACAGAAAAAATAGACATATTCCTCAATTAACACAAAAGTTCAATTCCAATCGAAATTTAAGAAACTCCAACCAGAATTTAAGAAACAACAATCGGAGCTTAAGTTCCGATTGTTGATGTTTTATTCGAAAGGGTCAGACTCATATATAAATAAAGTAATCCAGTTTAGATTCTCTTGTTTGTTATAAGAAAAGAAAAAAAATGGGAAAAAGGAAATAGTTTTTTATTTATTGCAACATACTCGTTGATTCCTACCACTTAATCTTAATTTATTTTATCTTCCCGGAGTTCCCTCTCCGGGAATTCGGTTTTAATTATTCCTGTATATTACTTTTTGTCCCTTTAATTGATGGTCTTTATTTTATTGGAAATCGTGTAAAGATTATTTGGATTTAATACAGCTACTTGTGCAAGCATTTTACGATTAAGAATCAATTCCTTTTTGTACAGATTGTGTATTAATTTACTATAACTATCGAATATTTTATATATCCGTGTTGCTGCGTTTATCCGAGTGATCCACAAACGACGAAAATCCCTCTTTTGCCTGCCTCTATCTCGATGAGAAGAAACAAAAGCTCTTCTTACTTGTTGAGTAATCATTCGATTAAGTCTTAAATGAGCCCCTCTAAAGTTTGAGGCAAATGAACGCATTTTTGTTCGCCGTCTCCGAGCTATATATCCTCGTGGAACTCTGGTCATTGAATCAAATTAACCTTAATGAATAACTAATGATTTCTCTTCTTTTAACGGTTCTTTTTCCCATTAATAACAAAACGAATTATTCCAATATATAAAATATATATTCCAATGGCTTTTGCTACTATAACCTTCCCAACCACGATTTTGTATTCTATCCCCTTCAGTTATTTCGCATAGAAATAACAAATTCTAACGATACTAAAAAAACAGTGGGTTCCATCGTTTCTATGGTTCTCTTTTAAACGGTGAGGCCCTCTCTATACACCGGAGCCCTTTCTTTCATCAAAAGGTATTGTGAACTTGTATAGTTCACAGTCTTTGGCTCTACCTATCCATTCTAGAGTAAATCGCTCTTTTCACAATAAATAAGAGTTATTCATACAGTGACGGTATTTAATTATGAAAGTTGGCTAAGTAACTGACCCTTTAGTCCGTTCTTTTAAGATAAAAGAGCATAAGCCTTTTCTTTTTATTACTATTTCCTCCGCTTAATCAATAACCATTTGCTACCAATGGAGGAATTGCTTCTTCCAATCTAGATGATTGGATTTGCACCAAAGGAAACCATAAATTCCATATACCATAGAAATCTAGGAGAGAGAAGCTCTATCCTATTCATTGGTACCGATCATGGATATTTCAAAAATTGTCTTATTTGTTTGAACTCATGATCTGAACGAGTCGCACATACACCCTAGCACATGTTCCTCGACGCTGAGGACATCCCTTAAGCGCGGGTGTTTTTCTAGCATTTCGTATTGGCTGTCTTGCATTTCTAATAAGTTGTTTAACCGTTGGCATGTTGTGTGTATATAGAAAAAATGGATTGGTTTAGATCGATCTTAACCTGATGATTCATCATCATGAAGTATTTCTATTTTCTAAAAAATCGCATAAAACCCGATAAATTTACAAGAAATTCAGCCACTACCAATCCTTAAACATTTCTGGAAACCATACTGGATCAGTATCGGAATGCTCGTCAATCATTTCATCCCCTACAATATCAACAAGTCCATAAGCTTTGGCTTCGTCTGCTGACATAAAAACATCCCTTTCCATGTCTTCGGATACAACCCAAAAAGGTTTGCCTGTTCTTAGTGCATAAACCCTTGTGATCATTTCGCGAACTTTGTGTAATTCTTCCACTTCTAGTAAAAATTCAGGTGTCCTTGCCCGATAATAAGCACTAGCCGGTTGGTGAAGCATAATTCTAGCGTGAGGGAATGCTATACGTTTAGTGGGTTCTCCTCCAAGCAGAATGAAGGAGGCCATGGACGCGGCTATTCCGAGGCATATTGTATATATATCTGGTGTCACCGTTTGCATTGTATCAAAAATGGCCATTCCTGAAATTAACCACCCGCCGGGGGAGTTTATAAACAAAAAAATATCACTAATTCCATCTTCTATACTGAGATATACCATGAGACCCGTAATATGATTCGTGATCTCGCAACGAATCTCTTGACCTAAAAAAAGTGTCCTTTCTCGATACATAACATTGTATAAGTCAACCCAAGTCGCTTCTTCATCTCCGGGAATCCGGTAAGGTACTTTTGGAACACCAATGGGCATATTAGATTAATATTATTAGATTTAAGTAAGAAAACTACACTTTAATATGGAAACTTAAGAATGGAAGAGAAAGAAAGAATCTGCAGTTTATTATTTTCTTTTTTTTCTTATTCTATTTTTTCTTATTCTATAAGAATACTATAGATTCTATTAATACATGGATTGAAACGATACATAGATTGAAAAATTATACATATAAGGAAGGGAAGACAGATTGAATAAAGAAAAAGGAATCTGTGATTCGAATGATAAACAAAGAGGGATTAGGGATCTATTCTTCGTTTTTCGAAATAGCCCAAGCTACCCGTTGCATATTGGCACTTATCGAGTATAGAATAGATCTGTTTCTCTTTCTTCTTACAAACAGAATTGGCTTCTTATTTTTAATGAAATGAAATAAATATGCACGCTTTCTGATACAGAATCCCCTAGAAGGGTTAGGTACATAGGATATGGATAGTCTTTTCCAATGCGATAAAATAAAACGACATCGTGTCTATTTTTCTTTGCTAAAGGGGTATTTCCATGGGTTTGCCTTGGTATCGTGTTCATACTGTCGTATTGAATGATCCGGGTCGATTGCTTTCGGTGCATATAATGCATACAGCTCTAGTTTCTGGTTGGGCTGGCTCGATGGCTTTATACGAATTAGCAGTTTTTGATCCCTCTGATCCTGTTCTGGATCCAATGTGGAGACAAGGTATGTTTGTTATCCCCTTCATGACTCGTTTAGGAATAACCAATTCGTGGGGTGGTTGGAGTATTTCAGGAGGAACTATAACGAATCCGGGTATTTGGAGTTATGAAGGTGTGGCAGGTGCGCATATTGTGTTTTCCGGTTTGTGTTTCTTGGCAGCTATCTGGCATTGGGTATATTGGGACCTAGAAATATTCTGTGATGAGCGGACGGGAAAACCTTCTTTGGATTTGCCCAAGATCTTTGGAATTCATTTATTTCTTGCAGGGGTGGCTTGTTTTGGCTTTGGTGCATTTCATGTAACCGGTTTGTATGGTCCTGGGATATGGGTGTCCGATCCTTATGGACTAACAGGAAAAGTACAAGCTGTAAATCCTGCGTGGGGTGCAGAAGGTTTTGATCCTTTCGTTCCGGGAGGAATAGCTTCGCATCATATTGCTGCGGGTACACTGGGCATATTAGCGGGCCTATTCCATCTTAGTGTCCGTCCGCCTCAACGTCTATACAAAGGATTACGTATGGGCAATATTGAGACTGTACTTTCCAGTAGTATCGCTGCTGTTTTTTTTGCAGCTTTCGTAGTTGCCGGAACTATGTGGTATGGATCGGCAACTACCCCAATCGAATTATTTGGACCTACTCGTTATCAGTGGGATCAAGGATACTTTCAGCAAGAAATATATCGAAGAGTTAGTGATGGGTTAGCTGAAAATCTTAGTTTATCAGAAGCTTGGTCTAAAATTCCCGAAAAATTAGCTTTTTATGATTATATTGGTAATAATCCAGCAAAGGGGGGATTATTCAGAGCAGGCTCAATGGACAATGGGGATGGAATAGCTGTTGGATGGTTAGGACATCCCGTCTTTAGAGATAAAGAAGGGCGCGAACTTTTTGTACGTCGTATGCCTACTTTTTTTGAAACATTTCCGGTAGTTTTGGTAGATGAAGAGGGAATTGTGAGAGCGGACGTTCCTTTTAGACGAGCAGAATCCAAATATAGCGTTGAACAAGTAGGCGTAACGGTGGAGTTCTATGGTGGCGAACTTAATGGAGTAAGTTATTCTGATCCTGCTACTGTAAAAAAATATGCGAGGCGCGCCCAATTAGGAGAAATTTTTGAATTAGATCGAGCTACTTTGAAATCAGATGGTGTTTTTCGAAGCAGTCCAAGGGGTTGGTTCACTTTTGGTCACGCTACCTTTGCTTTGCTCTTCTTTTTCGGGCACATTTGGCATGGCGCTCGAACCTTGTTCCGAGATGTTTTTGCTGGTATTGATCCAGACTTGGATGCTCAAGTGGAATTTGGAACATTCCAAAAAGTAGGGGATCCAACTACAAGAAGACAGACAATCTGATACCACATTGCCATGGTATGGTATCTTTAGCCTCCCTTTTTTGATTTGATATGGGAAACATCTCCTGTCCTTTCTTTGATTCTTTTTTTTATATGGGAAATGATCCCAAATGACAAGTAAATAGGTGTGGAAGTTATAATTGTAAATAAACCACGATCGAATCTATGGAAGCATTGGTTTATACGTTCCTTTTAGTTTCGACTTTAGGGATAATTTTTTTCGCTATCTTCTTCCGGGAACCACCTAAGGTTCCGACTAAAAAATGAAATAATTTAATTGAAGTAAGAAGTCTCCCAGCTGGGAGACTTCTTACTTCAACTAGTCCCCATGTTCTTCGAATGGATCTCTTAATTGTTGAGAGGGTTGCCCAAATGCGGTATATAAGGCATACCCGGTAAAGCTTACAAGTAAACCAGATATGAAGATGGCGACTAAAGTTGCTGTTTCCATTTTTATAGAATTTCAAGATTACAATGAATCTATGATAAAGATCGTGTATTTACAACTACAACGGAATAGTATACAAAGTCAACACCAATGATTAAATAGAATTTATGGCTACACAAACCGTCGAAGATAGTTCTAGACCTAGACCAAAACGAACTGGCGCAGGTAGTTTATTGAAACCCTTGAATTCGGAATATGGGAAAGTCGCTCCAGGTTGGGGGACTACTCCTTTTATGGGGGTTGCAATGGCTTTATTCGCGATATTCTTATCTATCATTTTAGAAATTTATAATTCTTCTGTTTTACTGGACGGAATTTTAGTCACTTAGGTTTCTACTAACTAAAACTACGAAGTCATAGTTTTTCCATCCAAAAATGGCCTTTCTGCTTTAAATTCCACATTTCTAAACATTCTGGTAGTTCGACCGTGGATTTTTTTGTTTTGGTATCTCTGGAATATGAGTGTGTGACTTGTTAGAATTGATCCTATTGATAATACATAGAAAGGGCCTGTTCTCTCTATCAAAATGATTCTAATTCGTCGGATATTATATTATTTATTCTAGTATCTGGAACACGAAATACATAGAGTGGATCAAGAAAAAAAAATAGAACTATGATTCATACTCACTATTTAGACCTCGTAACCAGACTGAAAAAAAAAATTCAAGTAGTTCTTAATAAAAAAAGAACTTTTCTTCTTTCCAATTTTGTTTGCCCCAAAAACAACTTTTTTCTCTCGATTTTGTCGAGTCATTACACCAATTCAATAAATGATCATCAAGCGGTTCTTATTCGAAGAACCCTTGCCTTTTCTTTTGTTTAGCTTGAGACTCAATCATCGTGGTTCTAGTATGAATCTAAGGTTTTAATTGAACTGATTCATAGGATCGCAACAAGATAATTTCTATTAGAAAACCACTATAAATATTTATTATTTTACTAGTAAAATAAATAAAAAATAAATAAATAAAAAATAGGGAAGAGAAAAGTCAAGAGGCCTCTTATGATCAACATAAGGGAAAGAAAGACAGATGAGCCCACTTGAGATTTTTTGGCATTATCATCACAAAGAAGAAATTCCGGATTTTTCTTATTTAATATCTTCAAGGCAAATTGACACAATCCTGTGGCTGATGAGGTTTTGAGCCTTTTTTTTCTAATATCCGTTAAAAAATTGTGTGTTTCTGCTTGAGCCGTATGAGATGAAATTTTCATATACGGTTCTCAGAGGGGGTCAGGCTAGTTACCTATCTCAATAAAGTATATGATTGGTTTGAGGAACGTCTTGAGATTCAGGCAATTGCGGATGATATAACGAGTAAATATGTTCCTCCTCACGTCAACATATTTTATTGTTTAGGAGGAATTACACTTACTTGTTTTTTAGTACAAGTTGCTACCGGTTTTGCTATGACTTTTTACTACCGACCAACCGTTACAGAGGCTTTTTCCTCCGTTCAATATATAATGACGGAGGCCAACTTTGGTTGGTTAATCCGATCAGTTCATCGATGGTCAGCAAGTATGATGGTTCTAATGATGATCCTGCACGTATTTCGTGTGTATCTGACGGGTGGATTTAAAAAACCCCGTGAATTAACTTGGGTCACAGGCGTGGTTTTGGCTGTATTGACTGCATCATTTGGTGTAACCGGTTATTCTTTACCTTGGGATCAAATTGGTTATTGGGCAGTCAAAATTGTGACAGGTGTACCTGAAGCGATTCCCGTAATAGGATCCCCTTTAGTGGAGTTATTACGTGGAAGTGCTAGTGTGGGGCAATCCACTTTGACTCGTTTTTATAGTTTACATACCTTTGTACTGCCTCTTCTTACTGCTGTATTTATGTTAATGCACTTTCCAATGATACGTAAGCAAGGTATTTCTGGTCCTTTATAGGGAATCATAGAAAATTAGAATTCTCAGATATCATATCGGGTAGGTTGTGGTATTTCATTGCTACAAACATGGATTATTATAATATAAAATAAGACATGTCATTTGGATACTTCTCTTCAACTTTGCAGTATACAAATATCTTAAGTATTTTGATAGAAATAGTTGAAGTGAATTTTACGAAAAAAAAATAAGGCGGATTATGGGAGTGTGTGACTTGAATTATTGATTTAGCCATGCAGATAGAGAATTAGATCTGCCGCATTAGAATTCACGACCAAAGGTGTCTCCGCATCCAATCAATACGTAAGTCCCCTATCTAGGAAGGATAGGCTGGTTCATTCGAGGAGAATATTTTCTATGATCATACCCCAACCATGTCATCCAGGAACAGGCTCCGTAAGATCCCGTAGAGTATAAATGGAATAAGTCATGTGATATGATCCAATTCTATATTTATTACACTTACTTTTTATTATAGTATGGAAATGCATTCATTTTCTTTGCATTGATTTCGATCCGCAATATTATCGGAGTAAAAGAAGGGATCTAAGGAAGAAAGTAGGCTAAACTTGTGAATTTTTTATTAGTAACAAGTAAATACTTTGTTTGGACGTAAGAAACTTGTGGTATTGAGGGGATAAACACCAACTAATCAAGAGACAATCCACAAAGCA